AGATAAATGTAGTGTTTTGGGCTTATTGTTGGCGTAAATGTTTTGTATTTTTATCTTGTTTTTTATTTTAAGTAAAAGGTGGAGCTGTGAAATGTGGTGTGTTAAGTTTTGGTGTGTATTGCGTGTGATGGTGTGTAAAGGATGTTTATTTTTATATTGTTTTTAATCGGTTTGTTTGTTTTGTGTGATTTGGCTGAGTTAGTGGTTGTGGAGGTTATGATGAAAGTTATTGATTTGTTGGATTGAAAATAGGTGGAAAGTAGAGGAAAGTTAAGTGTTAATGAACGAATGATGAATGGTTTGGAAAATCTAGGTTAGTATCATATAAAAATTGTTGTTTATTTTGTTAAAATTACAAGATAAAAATAAACGATAAAAAAAAGAATGGAAATGGAGGTTTAGGTAACAATTCCTAGAAAGGGAAAAATAACAAACTATGTCCGGCAACCATAACATTATCTGCCACCGTATAGGTAGCTGGGGGACCCACCATGAATGGGGTAAAAGTGCATCAGTGTCAAGTTTGAGACGACCTTATCCGAACAACCATGACACCAGGTACATTACAGACAACAAGCCGCTCGAATGCCATGTGATGTACACGTCAAGAGGAAGATAACTCCTGCTACGCACTTGAAGGGTTTAATGAAGAGACCCCAAAAAGAAAACAAGCGCCAAGTCGGTCGGATGCCGCGATCACGAGGCAGAGGGAGGATTATGCATCCGACATATCTGCATCTGTGAAGAGCGATAAGGAGGGAAAGATCCAAGTTATGGCCCTGAAATAGGAACCAGAGGCGCAAAAGTGCAAGTTGGGCGAGGGTGTAGGGGGAAAGTATGGTCCTGAAGCTGGTAGCCGTGGGCAGCACCTACGTTGAGTAGTTCGGTTCTCGTGAGAATTACGACTAATAGATAACCGGGTTCTTCTTGGGAGCTCCTGAGAGTGATAGGGCTGGAAGGTTTTGTGGGGATGGACTGAAACGTATGGGATTGAGAATTCATTGGAGTACTAGGATATTCCTCGTTTACTAGAGTGGGTTGTTATGTAAGGTAAATCATTCTCGATCTTGGGTGAAGCTTGTCCTGTACTGTTGGTAGGATCACTTGGGTTTGTTGTACCTGGGATGGGGATGTGCCTGGAAGGTTATCTGTCCGTTTGGGTTATTATGGGCGATGATATTTGAGTTTGGTTAGGTCTTGCATTACTTGTTATGTGAGTTATCCTACATGCATATCATGTCTAATGTGGACGAGAATTGTATGCAAAGAAATACATAGCCAAAATCCCATGTAAAAACATGGGGGGGGTAGGGGGGGGGGGGGCTTTTGTTCCTGTAGTTAAAGTTTTATAACAATGGCTTTTCAAGCCGTAGGTCTTGGGGAGGGTCCAAGCAGGAACTTATGATAAATTTTGTACTATTCATAAGTCTATGTTTTGTTTTAGGAGGGTTAGCGGTTGCGTCTAACCCTTCTCCTTATTATGGGGTGGTGGGTCTGGTTGTAGCTTCTATTGCGGGATGTGCGTGACTAGCAAGTATGGGGGTTTCTTTCGTGTCTCTAGTATTAGTGATGGTATATTTAGGGGGGATGCTAGTGGTATTTGTTTATTCGGTGTCATTAGCAGCGGATCCTTATCCGGAGTCTTGGGGTGATTGACGAGTTGTTGGTTATGGTTTTGGTCTGGGGTTAGTTGTTGTTGTTGCGGGGGTTGTTATGGGAGCGTTTTCCGAGGTGGTTATAGGGGCGGGTACGGTGAATAATGGGGGCCTGTCGTGAACTCGGATGGATTTTAGCGGAGTAGCCGTGTTTTATTCGTCTGGGTCGGGCCTGCTTTTAATTGCAGGATGAGGTCTGCTGTTAACACTGTTTGTGGTATTAGAACTTGTACGGGGGTTATCTCGGGGGGCAATTCGGGCGGTTTAATTGGTAAGTCAGAGAGTAGTTTAATTAAGAATGCCAGCTTTGGGAGTTGGTGATAAAGGTTTGACTCCTTTCTTTCTGATTTATGTGGAAACTCTAAGAAGATGTTTAGTCTTCAATCTTTGGCTTACAAGACCAATGTTTTTATAAACTATTAGAGTTAATTAGAGTTTGAGTATTTTGTTTTCTAGCGCACTCACGATAGGGAATAGGATTAGGATGATTGCGAAGTAGGTGAAGGAGGCTAGTTGTCCAATGATGATGAATGGGTGTTCGACTGGTTGGCTTCCTACCCATGTTAGGATGAGTAGGTCCGCAACTAGAATTCAGAATAGGATTTGAGATAGGGGTCGGAAGGTTATGGAGCGTTGTTTAGAAACGTGGAGGAGAGGTATTAGGAATAGGATTAGGACTGAGGCAGCTAGGGCTAGGACTCCTCCTAGTTTGTTTGGGATGGATCGAAGAATGGCGTATGCAAATAGGAAGTATCACTCAGGTTTAATGTGTGGGGGTGTGGCCAGGGGGTTGGCGGGCGTGAAATTTTCTGGGTCTCCTAGGAGGTTTGGGGAGAATAGGGCTAGGGCGATGAATGGGATTAGTATTAGTGCGAATCCTAGTAGGTCTTTGATGGAGTAGTAAGGATGGAATGGGATTTTGTCACAGTCTGAGGGAATTCCTAGTGGATTATTTGAGCCTGTTTCGTGAAGGAAGGTTAGGTGTACTAGTGTTAGTCCTGCGATTACAAAAGGGAGGAGGAAGTGGAAGGCGAAGAATCGGGTTAGTGTTGGGTTGTCTACTGAGAACCCGCCTCATAGTCATTCTACTAGTGTTTGTCCAATGTATGGGATTGCTGAGAAAAGGTTTGTGATGACTGTTGCTCCTCAGAAGGATATTTGTCCTCAGGGTAGGACATATCCTACGAAGGCAGTTGCTATTAGTGTTAGGAGAAGGATTACTCCGATGTTTCAGGTTTCTTTGTTTAGGTATGAACCGTAATAGATTCCTCGGCCGATATGTAGGTAGATGCAAATGAAGAAGAAGGAGGCTCCGTTTGCGTGGAGGTTTCGGATTAGTCATCCGAACTGTACGTTTCGGCATGTGTGAGCTACAGAGGTGAAGGCTAGGGAGGTGTCTGCTGTGTAGTGTATAGCTAGTAGTAGGCCTGTGATGATTTGCGTGATGAGGCAAAGGCCTAGTAGGGATCCGAAGTTTCATCAAGCTGAGATGTTTGATGGAGTGGGAAGGTCAACTAGAGAGTTGTTGATGATTTTTAGTAGTGGGTGGTTTTTTCGTAGGTTTAGGGCCATTAAATTTGGTTCTATATGTAGATAGGAGGATGATAAAGATTGATAGAGCGAATGATCCTAGGTATGCTTTAATTAGGCCTGTGTGGAAGGAGGTGGCTGTTTTTGATGCTATTATTTGTAGGTTGGCTAGTCCTTCAGGGCCTAGGAGTTTATATCAAGAGAGGTCGATTAAGTGGGAAGCGATATTTTGGCCGCCGCTTAGTAGTTTTGTTGAGATAAATCGGTGTACTAGGGGATTAAAGTATCCTAGGGTTGTAGAGAAATTTGAGAAGCGATTCTGTTTAGGGAGGATTAAGGCTTGAGTTATTTTTGAGAGTTCTAGGGCTAGTATGATTCCTAGTAATGTTACTACAAGGGCTGTGATTTTAATGGAAAGTGGTATAGTTATAGGTGGGGTTTTTGCAGGTGGGATGTATGAGGTGATTAGGAATCCTGCTGCGATGCTTCCTAGTGCGAGGCGGGTAATTGAGGAGAGGACTGCTGGGTTATTTTCGTTTATGGGGGTTAGAGGGGGAATTCGGACGTACCCTGTTTGGACTAGTAGGGTTATTCGTATAGTATATACTGCGGTGAATGATGTGGCTAGGAGGGTTAGGACTAGGGCTCAAGCATTTAGGTATGAAGTGTTGAGGCTTTCGATGATTTGGTCTTTAGAGTAGAATCCGGCTAGAAATGGTGTTCCTATTAGGGCTAGGTTTCCAATGGTTAAACATGAAGTTGTTGTTGGTAGTATTTTTTGGAGTCCTCCTATTTTTCGAATATCTTGTTCGCCGTTGAGGCTGTGGATGATTGATCCGGAGCATAGGAATAGTATGGCTTTGAAGAATGCATGGGTTGAAATGTGTAGGAAAGCTAGTTGGGGGAGGTTTAAACCAATTGTAACTATTATTAGGCCTAGTTGGCTGGATGTAGAGAAAGCAATGATTTTTTTGATGTCATTTTGGGTTAGGGCGCAGGTGGCTGCAAATAGTGTGGAGAGGGCTCCTAAGCATAGACATAGTGAGAGGGCGGTAGGGTTGTTGTGAAATAGGGGGTGAGTTCGGATGAGTAGGAAAATTCCAGCAACTACTATTGTGCTGGAGTGAAGTAGGGCGGATACAGGGGTTGGGCCTTCTATTGCTGCTGGGAGTCACGGGTGGAGTCCAAATTGGGCTGATTTGCCGGCCGCAGCTAAAATTAGGCCTAGTAGTGGTAGGGTGGGAGTTTGGTCTTGAGATGAGATTTGTTGAATTTCTCATGTATTTATAGTAGAAGCTAGTCAGGCTATACACATGATAAGGCCTACGTCTCCGACTCGGTTGTATAGTACGGCTTGTAGGGCAGCGGTGTTTGCTTCTGCTCGGCCATGTCATCAGCTAATTAGTAGGAAAGACATGATTCCTACTCCCTCTCATCCGATGAATAGCAGGAATAGGTTGTTGGAGACGATGAGGATGAGCATGGCAATGAGGAATAGGAGGAGGAAGGTGAAAAATTTTGTGATGTGCGGGTCCGAAGCTATGTATCATGTTGCAAATTGTAGGATCGATCAGGAGACAAATAGGGCGATTGGGAAGAAAGTTAGTGAGTAGAAGTCTATTGTTAGGCTGATGGGAATTTTAAAGTTTATAATGAATTTTCATTCTCAGAAGGAAGTTAAACTTTCTATTCCTGAGTGGATGTAGATGGTTATGGGGATAAGACTGATTAGGAAGGAAGTTTTAACAGTATTTGTAATGATAGTTGGGGTGTTTTTTAGGTTATTTGATAGTATGGGGAAAATGATTGGGGTACAGAGGACTGCTAGGGTGAGTAGTATAAATGTGTTTAAGATAAATATTTGGTCCATTACTTTCACTTGGATTTGCACCAAGATGACTGGTTCCTAAGACCATTGGATTACTATTATCCTTTGAAAGTAAGGGGGCTGAGGTTTTATACTCAGATGCAAGAGTTAGCAGTTCTTGCTGGTTCAACCTCCCCTCGGCAGGTAAGAAGGGTTTAACTTCTATCTTTAGAATCACAATCTAATGTTTTGGTTAAACTATACTTGCATATGGGGATTCCTGAGATCAGTTCAGGTTTGAGGATAAGTAGGATTATGGGGATTATGTGTAGGGCTATCAGGAGATGTTCTCGTGTGGAGGAGTTTTGGATTGAGGTGATATGGGATGGTAGTATTCCTCGTTGTGTTATTATTAGTATGTGGAGGGTATAGGAGGCGGTTAGTACAATTGTAGTTCCTGTTAAAATTATTGTCAGTGGGGATCAGTTGAATAGGGCTACTACAATAGTCAGTTCTGCTATGAGGTTAGTTGTTGGTGGTAGTGCCATGTTTGTTAGATTTGCTAGTAGTCATCAGGTAGCCATAAGTGGTAGGAGGGGTTGGAGTCCTCGAGTTAGGAGGAGGATTCGGCTGTGAGTTCGTTCGTAGTTTGTGTTGGCTAGACAGAATAGTATTGAGGAAGTTAGGCCGTGGGAGATTATCAGGATTATTGCTCCTGAGAAAGCTCATTGGGTTTGGATTATGGTTGCGGCGATGACTAGTCCTATGTGGCTCACAGAGGAGTATGCGATTAAGGATTTCAGGTCAATTTGTCGTAGGCAGATGGCGCTAGTTATTACTGCTCCTCATAGTGCTAGGGTGATGAATGGATAGTGTAGGTTGTTTACGGACGGATTTACTAGGATAGTGATTCGTATAATACCGTAACCGCCTAGTTTTAGGAGGAGGGCGGCTAGTAGTATTGATCCGGCGATTGGGGCTTCTACGTGTGCTTTTGGGAGTCATAGGTGCAGGCCGTATAGGGGGGCTTTTACTATGAAGGCTAGTAGTAGGGCTAAGCTTGCTAGTAGGCCTGTTCAGGAGTTGTTTATTGTTGGGTGGGATAGTTTGAGTATGGGAAAGTATAATGTGCCGATTTGGTTATGTAGGTGGAGAATTGTGATTAGCAGGGGGAGAGAGCTGGCAAGTGTGTAGAATAGCAGGTAAATGCCTGCGTTCAGTCGTTCAGGTTGGTTTCCTCATCGTGTAATGAGGATTAGGGTTGGAATGAGGGTTGCTTCAAATGCGATGTAGAATAGTATTAATTCTGAGGCTGAGAAAGCTAGTAGGATAAAGGGTTGTACTGTAATTATAGTTGTGATGAAGACTCGTTTTCGGATAATCGGTTCTTGTTCTAGGTGGTTTTGGCTTGCTATGAGTATGAGGGGAAGTAGTCAGCACGATAGAACTAGTAGGGGAGAAGAGATTTGGTCGATCGAAGTTCAGTGGGTCAGTCCTTTGCTTGGGTAGTATGTTGGGACAAGTCATTGGAGGCTGACAGCGGCAATTAATAGGCTGTGTGTTGTGGTGTTAGTTCACAGGTGTTTGTGAGGAGAGAGGAAGGTTAGGGGTAGGAGTATGATGGTTGGGATGATGATTTTTAGCATTGTAGTAGGTTAAAGTTGTGTAGGTGGTCGGAGCCGTGGGTCCGGGTTGAGGCGACTAACAGGGCCAGGCCTGTTGCTGCCTCGCAGGCGGAAAATGCTAGTATGAGAAGTGGTAGGAGGGTAGCAGATGTTGTTTGGGTTTGGATGGGTCATATGGAAAGGGCGATGTATATGGATAGTATCATGCTTTCCAGACATAGTAGGGCAGAGATTAGGTGTGTGCGGTGGAAGGCTAGGCCTAGGCTGCTTAGGGTGAAAGCGGAGAAAAAGCTTAATTGTAGGGCAGACATTAAGAAAGTTATAGGGTGTGAGCTATAATCTGTTGAGTCGAAGTCAACTGTCTTGATTAGACTAACTTTCTGTTATTCTGCTCATTCTAGTCCTCCTTGATGTCATTCATAAACCAGGCCTAGGGTGAGGAGAAGAATGAGGATTGAAGCCCATGTTAGTGTAGTAATAGGGGTTTGTAGTTGGACGGCCCATGGCAGTGGAAGAAGTAGAGCAATTTCTAGGTCAAATAGTAGAAATAGGATTGCTACTAGGAAGAATCGAATTGAAAATGGCAGCCGGGCGGATCCTAGTGGGTCAAATCCACATTCGTATGGGGATAGTTTCTCTGAGTCTGGGTTTATTTGTGCTAGTCAGAAGTTTAATGCAGTGAGGATGACACTTAGAGTTAGAGATGAGATTATTATGAATAGGATTATGTTCATTACTCTTCTCTGGGTTTAAACCAGATTTTAAGGATTGGAAGTCGATTGTAATTAATATACTAGAAGAGTAGGATCCTCATCAGTAGATAGTCATATAGAGGAATAGTCATACGACATCTACAAAGTGTCAGTATCAAGCTGCTGCTTCGAAGCCAAAGTGGTGTTTTGGTGTAAAATGGTATTTGATTAGGCGTAGAAGGCATACTAGGAGGAATGTGGAGCCGATGATTACATGGAGGCCGTGGAATCCAGTTGCTACGAAGAAGGTAGAGCCATATACCCCATCGGCGATGGAGAATGGAGCTTCATAGTATTCCATAGCTTGTAGGCCGGTGAAGTAAAAGCCTAGGAGGACTGTAAGGGTGAGGGCGTGGATTGCTTGTTTTCGGTTGGCTTCTATAATGCTGTGATGTGCTCATGTGACTGTAACCCCTGAAGCAAGGAGGATGGCAGTGTTTAGGAGGGGGACGTCCATTGGGTTTAGAGGTTTAATTCCAACTGGGGGTCACTGTCCTCCTAGTTCTGGTGTTGGGGCTAAGCTGGAGTGGAAGAATGCTCAGAAGAAGCCTAGGAAGAAGAAGGCTTCTGATGTGATGAACAGGACTATTCCATATCGTAGGCCTTTTTGTACTGTAGGTGTGTGGTGACCCTGGAATGTACTTTCTCGAATGATGTCACGTCATCATTGAAGTATTACCAGGGCAGTAGAAGTGAGTCCTATGATTAGTAGGTAGGGTGAGTTGTAGTGGAATCACATGGTTAGGCCGGATGTAGTGAGGAGAGCGGCGGCTGCTCCTAGAATGGGTCATGGGCTAGGGTCAACTATGTGGTAAGAGTGTGCTTGGTGAGTCATTGGTGGTTTAGATATTTTCTTGTAGGTACAGGCTCAGTAGTAGCACAAATACGTAGGCTTGGATTATGGCTACTGCCACTTCTAGGATTGTAAGTAGGAATAGGACTAATAGTGTTAGTAGTGAGATTATTGGTATTGTTGAGATTAGGGCGGCAGTGGCTGTTGAGATTAGTTGGATTAGTAGGTGGCCTGCTGTGAGGTTGGCTGTGAGACGGACACCTAGGGCTAGGGGACGAATAAGAAGGCTAGTTGTTTCGATTAGGATTAGGGCTGGGATTAATGGAGTTGGGGTACCTTCTGGTAGGAGGTGTCCTAGGGAGACTGAGGGTTGGTTTCGTAGTCCTGTAAGTAAAGTGGCAAGTCATAGGGGAATTGCTAGGGCTAGGTTTATGGAGAGTTGGGTTGTTGGGGTGAATGTGTAGGGTAGTAGGCCTAGAAGGTTGATTAGTAATAGGAAGATTATTAGAGATGTTAGGATTAAGGCTCATTTATGTCCCTTGTTGCTTAGTGGTATTATTAGTTGTTTTGTAACTAGGTTAATGAATCATGATTGTAGGGTGGATAGGCGGTCAGTGATTCATCGGTTGTTTTGGGTTGGTAGTAGGAGAGCAGGGAATGTTATTGCAATTAGGATTAGGGGGATGCCTAGTAGGGATGGACTTGAGAATTGGTTGAAGAAGCTTAGGTTCATGGTCAGGTTCAGGGGGTGGTAGTTGGGGTTGTTTGAGCTTTGTTGAGTGGAGGATTTATGGAGATGAAGGATAGTAGTTTAGGTTGGATGATTATGGAATAGGTGAGTCACGAAGTTAGCATGATAAAAAATCATGGATTTGGGTTTAGTTGAGGCATATCATTAAGGAGGATGAATAGTCCTCTTTCTCTAGCTTAAAAGGCTAGCGCTGGTTCATAGCTTCTTAATGATTAGGATGATAGTAGAGAGGATCAGCTTTCGAAGTTGGCGAGTGGGGCAGATTCAACTACAATTGGTATGAAGCTGTGGTTAGCCCCGCAGATTTCTGAGCATTGGCCGTAGAATACTCCGGGTCGGGTAGCGGTGAATGAAGTTTGATTTAGTCGTCCTGGGATTGCGTCAGTTTTTACGCCTAGGCTTGGGACGGCTCATGAGTGAAGTACGTCGTCGGCAGTAACAATGACTCGGACTAGTGACTCCATTGGGACGACTACACGATGGTCCACTTCTAGTAGTCGGAAGTGGCCTAGTGGTAGGTCTGCAGTTGGTGTTATGTAAGAGTCAAATGTTAGGTCCTTGAAGTCGGTGTATTCGTAGGTTCAGTACCATTGATGTCCAATGGCTTTTAGAGTCAGATCTGGCTCGTTAATTTCATCCATTATGTAGAGAATTTGTAGGGATGGTAGAGCAAGCATGATTAGGACGATTGCAGGAAGAATTGTTCAGACAAGTTCGATTTCTTGTGCATCGACTGTGCTGGATGATAGTTTTTCAGTGAGTATTATGGTTAGTAGGTATAGTACCAGGCTGCAAATAGCTAGGGCAGTTATTAGGGCGTGGTCGTGGAATTCTACTAGTTCTTCTATGATAGGGGATGAAGCGTCTTGAAAACCGAATTGTATGTGGTTGGCCATATTTGTGTTTGAGGTGTACTGGGTTTTCACCTGTAATTTAGTCTTGACAAGACTATGTAATAGTTTTACTAACACCTCTAAATGAGAAAGAAGCATAAGTGGTTTATGCGGTTGGCTTGAAACCAACATATGGGGGTTCGACTCCTTCCTTTCTTGAACTTGAACGAAGGCTGGTTCTTCAAATGTATGGAATGGTGGTGGGCAGCCGTGGATTCATTCTACATTTGTATTAACTAGTTCTGGTTGTAGGGCTTTACGTTTGGATGCGAAAGCTTCTCAGATGATGAATATTAGCATGATTACGGCAGTTAGAGAGATTAGTGAGCCTACTGATGAGATAGTGTTTCATAGGGTGTAAGCGTCTGGGTAGTCTGAGTATCGTCGTGGCATGCCGGCTAGTCCAAGGAAGTGCTGTGGGAAGAAAGTTAGGTTTACTCCTACGAATATTACTCCGAAGTGGATTTTAGCTCATGTAGAGTGCAGGGTGTATCCGGTGAATAGTGGGAATCAGTGGGTAAATCCTGCTAGGATTGCAAATACTGCTCCTATGGATAGAACGTAGTGGAAGTGAGCTACTACGTAATAAGTGTCGTGTAGGGCAATGTCTAGGGAGGAGTTTGCTAGGACGATTCCTGTTAGTCCACCAATAGTGAAGAGGAAGATGAATCCTAGAGCTCACAGCATTGGTGGGTCTCATTTGATTGTCCCTCCGTGAAGGGTTGCTAGTCAGCTAAACACTTTAATTCCGGTTGGGATAGCAATGATTATGGTGGCAGATGTGAAGTATGCTCGAGTGTCTACGTCCATTCCGACAGTAAACATGTGGTGTGCTCAGACAATGAAGCCTAGGAATCCGATGGATAGCATGGCTCATACTATTCCTATGTAGCCAAATGGTTCTTTTTTTCCTGCGTAGTATGCTACAACGTGGGAGATGATACCGAATCCTGGTAGAATTAGGATATAAACTTCAGGATGTCCAAAGAATCAGAACAGGTGTTGGTATAGTACTGGGTCTCCTCCTCCTGCTGGGTCGAAGAATGTGGTGTTGAGGTTACGGTCTGTTAGAAGCATAGTAATTCCGGCAGCAAGTACAGGTAGGGAGAGAAGGAGTAGTACTGCGGTAATTAGTACGGATCATACGAACAGAGGGGTTTGGTATTGTGAGAGGGCTGGGGGTTTTATGTTAATTGCTGTGGTGATGAAGTTAATTGCCCCTAGGATGGAGGAGATACCTGCTAGATGTAGCGAGAAGATGGCTAGGTCGACTGAGGCTCCAGCGTGGGCTAGGTTGCCAGCTAGTGGCGGGTACACAGTTCATCCTGTTCCTGCTCCTGCTTCTACTGTGGAAGAGGCTAGAAGGAGAAGGAAGGAGGGTGGGAGGAGTCAGAAGCTTATGTTGTTTATTCGTGGGAATGCTATGTCTGGGGCACCAATCATTAGAGGGACTAGTCAGTTTCCAAATCCTCCGATTATGATTGGCATTACTATAAAGAAGATTATGACAAAGGCATGAGCTGTAACGATTACATTGTAGATTTGATCGTCTCCTAGCAGAGCGCCTGGTTGGCCTAGTTCTGCTCGGATGAGGAGGCTTAGGGCGGTACCTACTATTCCGGCTCACGCTCCGAAGATTAGGTACAGAGTGCCAATGTCTTTGTGGTTGGTTGAGAATAGTCATCGGTTGATGAAAGTCACAGGTAAGATGGCTGAGTGTATAAGCGTTAGGCTGTAGTCCTTTTTACAGAGGTTCAATTCCTCTTCTTATCGGCTCTGTAGTGAAGTTCATGGTGAGTTGCAAGCTCATTGATGTGCATTGATAGTGCACCGGAGCCTATTAGACAGAAGCCTGTTGGTTTGGGGCATATAGCTGTTAACTATAGTATCATGGGATCGAAACCCATCTGTCTAGGGGTATGAAATCCTAGCTTAATTAAAGCATCTGAGTTGCATTCAGAAGATGCAGGATAACGCCCTGCGGATTTTAACAGAAACTAAGAGGGTCTAACTCTTGTTTAAGGCTTTGAAGGCCTTCGGTTTCAGTAAACCTAAGTTTCTTTTTAGATGATGGTAGCAAGTATGGGAGAAATTGGGAGGAGCATGATGGATAGGGTGGTTAAAACAGCGATTGAGGGGTTGATTGGTTTGTTGGTATGCCACTGTTTCATGTGGTTTGTTGTGTGGGGTGGAAGTGTGATTGTTGCACAATATGCAAGGCGAAGATAGAAGAAGAGGCCTAGCAGTGAGAGAAGGGAGATGATGATTGCTGCTGGGGCCATGTCTTGTTTGGTTAATTCTTGAATAATGAGTCATTTTGGGAGGAAGCCGGTCATAGGGGGGAGGCCGGCTAGGGATAGGAGTGTTAGTAGGAGGATTGTGCTAAGTGAAGGTGCTTTTGTTCATGCAGTCATTAGTATAGATAGGTTTAGGACTTTTATTGAGTTTAGGGTTAGGAATACGGCAGCAGTTATTATAGCATATAGGTAGAAATTTAGGAGAGTAAGTTTAGGGTAGTAGACTAGGATAATGGCCATTCATCCTAGGTGAGAGATAGAGGAGAAGGCCATAATTTTTCGGGTTTGTGTCTGGTTCAGTCCTATTCAGCCTCCTAGGGCCACAGAAAGAATGGCTAGGGTAGTCAGTAGTGTGGGATTTAGGGATAGGGAAGTTATATAGAGTAGGGTGATTGGTGGGAATTTTATGGCTGTTGATAGGAGAAGACCGGTGATGATGGGGGAGCCTTGTAGGACTTCTGGGAATCAAAAGTGGAAAGGTACTAGTCCTAGCTTCATTGAAATGGCTGCAGTCAGGATTAGGGAGGATGTTGGGTGAGTTAGCTGGGTAATGTCTCACTGTCCAGTGTACCATGCATTAGTTATGCTAGAGAATAGTACTAGGGTTGAGGCAGTTGCTTGAACTAGAAAGTATTTGGTTGCTGCCTCAATGGCTCGGGGGTGGTGAGATTTTGAAATTAGGGGTAAAATAGCGAGTGTGTTGATTTCAAGGCCGGTTCAGGCCATAACTCAATGGTTGCTCGAAATTGTGATGGTTGTTCCTAGGAGTAGGCTAGTAACAAAAATTAGTTTTGCCTGGGGGTTCATTAGCAGGGGAAGGGGTTAAACCATCATTTTCGGGGTATGGGCCCGATAGCTTGATTAGCTGACCCTACTAGAAAATAATATAAAGGAAGTATGGAGGGTTTTGATCTCTCTTGTACAGGTTCGATTCCTGTTTTTCTAAGATGTAGGAAATGAGAGGGCTGGTGTACCTCTATGTTCACTTTATCATAGTGACCCTTTTGATGTTCAGGCACATTTCCTGGTGGTTCCTTAGGTAGGGAGGTAGACCTGCATAGGAAATTGGCATGCTGATGTGCCATAGACATAGAGCAAGTGTTAGTGGGAGGAAGTTTTTTCATAGTAGATGCATTAATTGGTCATATCGGAATCGTGGGTAGGAGGCACGAATTCATAAGAACCCTATAGAGAGGAGTAGGACCTTTGTGGCTAGGATTACAGGGAAGAGTTCCTGAGGGGGGTTGTATAGACTTGGGTTGAGGAACAGAATTACGGTTAATGTGTTTATGAGTATGATGTTTGCATATTCTGCTAGGAAAAATAGGGCGAATGGTCCTGCGGCATATTCTACGTTGAATCCTGAGACTAGTTCTGATTCTCCTTCTGTGAGGTCGAATGGGGCACGATTTGTTTCAGCTAGAGTGGACACATATCACATTATGGCTAGAGGTCAGCAGGAGAAGATCAGGAATAGGGGTTCTTGAACAACTGCTAGAGTGCTTAAGGTATAATTTCCGCTAAGAAGGATAATGGATAGTAGGATAATTGCTAGAGTAACCTCGTATGAAATTGTTTGGGCTACTGCTCGGAGAGATCCAATTAGGGCATATTTTGAGTTGGAAGCCCAGCCAGACCATAGGATGGAGTACACTGCCAGGCTTGATATGGCTAACATGAATAGTAGTCCTAGGTTTAGGTCTGCGAGGGGGAATGGGATTGGAAGTGGAGTTCAGATAGAGATTGCTAAGAGAAGGGCTAGTATCGGGGTAGTAATAAACAGGATTGGGGAGGATGTTGATGGGCGGATTGGTTCTTTGATGAATAGTTTTACCCCATCTGCTACAGGTTGTAGGAGTCCGAAAGGGCCTACAACATTAGGGCCTTTTCGGCCTTGCATGTAGCTTAAGATTTTGCGTTCTACTAGGGTTAAAAAGGCTACGGCGATTAGGATGGGGATGGCATAAGATAGTACTATAATGAGGTTTACTAGAATAGGGTAGTTGGTCATTTTAAAGTTTAGCTAGGGAGAGGATTTGAACCTCTGATATAAAGGACTTAAGCCTTTTGCATTTTCCGAGCTCTGCCACGCTAGCTGGTCCTTTTCTAGGACGTAGTTATAGTGTGATAGCCTTTCGTAATTTAGTTGGATTCATTACTTAAGGCGAAGGCTTGCCTGTAGTATTGGCCTCACTTTTCCTGTCCTTTCGTACTGGGAAGAGTTCATCATAGATGGAAACCGACCTGGATTGCTCCGGTCTGAACTCAGATCACGTAGGACTATTAATCGTTGAACAAACGAACCCTTAGTAGCGGCTGCACCACTAGGATGTCCTGATCCAACATCGAGGTCGTAAACCTCCCCGTCGATACGGACTCTCGGAGGAGATTGCGCTGTTATCCCTGGGGTAACTTGGTCCATTGATCAATTATATTGGGTCTGGGTGCTATTCGCACGTTGAGGGGTCGCTCTCAGTCTAGAGTTGTGGTCTAATTTTTGGAGGATCTTTTTTTCTCCAAGGTCGCCCCAACCGAAAAATGCAGGCCAGTTCCCTGTAAAGCGTGTACCCAGTGGGTGTGAATGTGTGAAGGGGTGGCTGCTGATTTTTAAGCTCCACAGGGTCTTCTCGTCTTATGTAGTTATCCCTGCTTTTGCACAGGGAGATCAATTTCACCGATCGCCTGTAAGAGACAGTTAAGACCTCGTTTAGCCATTCATACTGGTCCCGATTTATGAGACAATTGATTGCGCTACCTTTGCACGGTTAGGATACCGCGGCCGTTAAACACTAAGTCACAGGGCAGGCATCACCTTCAATACTTGTTTGTTGTTTGCTGAAGGCTATGTTTTTGGTAAACAGTCGGGCCTTGATGTGTTTGCCTAGTTCCTTTTACAGGTTTTAATCTTTCTTAATGGACGCTCCTCTGTCGGGTTAACAATTTACCTGATACTCTGCTTGTTTGATTTGTCGTATCTGGGTGATTTGTTAATAATGTAAAGATGTAAGCTTGCGTCGTAGAGGGAGGACCCTGGTTACTCATTCTAGCATTAATTCTCCTATTTACATATAGGTTAGCCTGTTAATGATGAGGGAGTCATGAAGTTCTTATATTTTTTAGTCGAAGAGCTTTAACGCACTCTTTGTTGATGGCTGCTTGAAGGCCCACAGGAGATCTTTCTATAGATTATTTATCCGCTCGTAGAGATTGTATTCTTTTTTAAAGGAGCTGTACCCCCTTTAAATTGCCCTTAATTCGCTTCATTAGGGTTCTGTTAGTTTCCTTGGAGAAGAATTAAGAGTGAACTAAGATTCGTTTCACAGGCAACCAGCTATCACCCAGCTCGATTGGCTTTTCACCTCTACTAGTAAGTCATCCCACTCTTTTGCAACAGAGACGGGTTCGCTCAATAATAGCTGCTCACAAGTAGCTCGCTTAGGTTTCGGGGTGGCAAACTTAAACTCATTTTGCTTGGTTTTTCTTGCTAGACCATGATGCAAAAGGTACAAGGGTTGATCTTTGCTGTTTATAGCTTAGTTTTTTCATTATTATTTCATCTTTCCCTTACGGTACGTGATCTCTATCGCGCCAATGGGTGTCTTTTCTATCGCCTATACTAAGACTAATGAATGCTTTAGTTTGGTGTATGCAGTAGCTTTGTTATTCCAGGTCAATGTGGTTGGGCTAGAATTTGGCATCAAGACGATCTGGTGTTAGCAGATGTTTTTCAGGTGTAAGCTGAATGCTTTCATGTAAGCTACGTCTTGGTTGTCTAAGTGCACCTTCCGGTACACTTACCTTGTTACGACTTGCCTCCTCTTTAGCTGGATAGTGTATTAATGTATTGGGGGTTTTGGGTCGCTTGTGAGGAGGGTGACGGGCGGTATGTACGTGTCCCAGAGCCGGCTTAAAGAGGGCTCGATTGTCCCACTTTACTGCTAAATCCGCCTTCTAAGGGCCATTTCAGACCCTTTTGCCGTAATGTTCTAATCTAGAAAATGTAGCCCATTGCTTCCACTCCATGGGCTATACCTTGACCTGTCTTACTAGTGTATTGGACTATTGCGCTCACTGTTGAACCATCAGGGGGGGTGGGCTGGCGACGGCGGTATGTAGGCTGATTCAGCAAGGAGTGGTCAGGTAATATCGTGGATCATCGATTACAGAACAGGCTCCTCTAGGTGGGTTTGGGACACCGCCAAGTCCTTAGAGTTTTAAGCGTTTGTGCTCGTAGTTCTCGGGCGGATGCTCAGGTAGCATAGAGCATCAAGATTTAGGGCCAGGCATAGTGGGGTATCTAATCCCAGTTTGGGCCCTGGCTTTCGTGGATTTCAATTAATCGTCAGCCTAAGATCTTCTTTGGTAGTTGGCCTTATGAGCATCTTGGGCTTATTACAGCTCAGTTGCTTTTTAATCTTAGTTACTTAGATAGCATGTTACCACCCTTTACGCCGTTATACTGTTAATTTGAGTCTCCTGTATGACCGCGGTGGCTGGCACAGGATTTACCGACCCTTAAGGTTGCCATGACTAAGTCAAGTTTACACTCATTGCTTAATGTTAATCACTGCTGAGTACCCGTGGGGGTGTGGCAAGTGCAAGGCGTCTTGGGCTACAATTGTGTGTGCCTGATACCCGCTCCTATCGACCTGGTTAGAGGGTGCTTAGGGCATTTACACTGGAATGCGGATACTTGCATGTGTAATTCTGGCAAAAACCAACAGTAAGGTTAGGACTAAGTCTCTTGTCCATGGGTGTTTGTGGCAGCCGTCTTGACATCTTCAGTGTCATGCTTTGCTGTAAGCTACATGGAC